TGGGATCTTGTAGATTTGGGAGAGGGGTTTCTATTTGGCCTAATTCTCCTTTTTGGGTGGGGCTACCATGACAGACCCTTAAACAACAGCAAAGAAAGGAAAAGCTATAGACGCAGTGACATAGCTCGCTACACTAGACTCGGCTTCATCGTATAAATAGTCAACGGAATCAGTTCGCAATCAGGGAGCAGAGTTCGAGTCCTTCTTCTAGCTAGCAAGCAGATGAATAAGTAAAGGAGCTGCTCTCCATTGGATTGGAAAAACAAACTAACTTTTATGAAACCTTGAGCTAGTTGTCTAGTAGTCCTCCCCGGTAGCTAGGAAGAAAAATCCAATACCTCATGCTCGAAGCAAGAAAGCAAGAGAGTCAAAGGTCGGAAATAGGGAGTTAGGAAAAAGGGGCATTCTTCTATCTTGCCCCAGAGAGTGAGTGTAGGATTAATCACGAGCGTGAAAGCTATGCGAGTTGGATAACACTCCTACGGTACCTCAAGCAGCACATGAGTGAGTATACATTCCTATAGTTGATTAGATAACTGAACACCCATACCTAGCAGTTAAAGTAAATGCCGAGCTGGTTGATGCAAGTTCAGGGAACAGGAAATCCTATACAAAAGTAGAAATCAATACCTTTGGGAAAGCCCATCCCCGGTAGTCAGAAGAAAGAGCTACCAATCCTTTCTCCACGGGGAGTGTTCACTTATCGCCCAGTCCCGTAGCTCCATCTCCCGTACCCCGCTTGGCGTTCCATGTTGGGCCCACTCTTTGTACATCGAGGAGGACTTTTGCTTTTAGTAAGTAAGGCAGTCGCTACGCTACATATGTTAAAGAGCTTGATGCACTATCTCCCTTCTTTCTAACCCCAATGGCTCTGTCATTACTGTCTCTGGAAAGGGTGAATGGGTCTCGTCCTCTATCACGGACAGAATGTAAAGATTCCCCGACCGATGAAGTCGAATGCTCCTACCCGATTCCTCTTTCACATAAGATTGAGTTTCCCCCTATTCTGCGACAAGAGCAACTCTCTCAAGTCGGAATAATGGCAGGAAGTGAGCAAGCTGAACAACAGGTAGGTATGGATGGAAGGCTGGGCTGGTCATGCTAGACGGACTTGTAAGGAATCGAGATATTTCTGCATAGCAATTCGAGGCGAGGTTTCTAAAGCGATTGAGTCTTCTCTTGCTATCGAGTCCCATAAATAAGTAAGTCTTTTCCTTGGGGTGACACTCTAGGTATGGTACTAGTTCGCCTGCTTCCTATGCGCTAAGGTCCGGTTCTGCTGCTGTCTAGTATCTTCTTGCTAAACCAATTGCTTTACTGGTCTTCTATCCAACAGCGAGCGCTTAGAGGGATTGAGCTTCTTACCCGAGGGGGACAGGTGGGAAAGGTTCCTTTCAAACTCAATGCTATCTCCTTGGCTTGGCTAATGCGAAGAGCTCTCCTTACTAGTCGTCACAGGGGAACTCATAACTGGGGATCCATATCCCTTTTTCACGGGAGTAGAACTGACGGGAGAAGAATATCTTCTTTCCATTGTGGGTTTCATGGTTTATTCGGCCTTTAAGTATGAGCGTATGTCCCTAATTTTATATCTCGAATTTAGTCCAACCTCGCCCTTGCCTTTTAGCTATACCTTGTTGTCTGTCCTAGATCCGTCTCCAGTCTAGGAATCTTCTTCTTCTTCGGAAAGAGAAGTTGCTTGCCGAACCTTTCCTGTTGACTATGACTAATCTCGGGTATTGCCCAGGGAATCATAAACCAACTCTGCAGATGAATTTCCTACTCGTCCTACTCGAGCGAAGTACCTTGCTGTCGTATCGAAGCGATCGGGGTTGCGATTGGAAATAGACCCAGAAACTTTGCACGAAGATACTGTGGCTCTCTCGGGTATAGATTTCACAGATGTCTAGGAAGAACCAACCTTATCGAACTGTCTAGCAGTAATCGCTCTTCCCTCACCTTGTGAAGTAATAGCACCTGAAGAGCTCCCTATTGTTTCTAGCCCTTGTAGCTGGTTGTTCACTTGATGCCCCATCCGAAGTAGGAAGGGTTAGCTTTGTAGCAGCTTAATGCCTATGTGGTTTAAAGGAAATTGGAGTATGCATTGAGTGGATCACTTTACGTTTTCTCTAGATTGTTTGCCTTCCTTCCCGGTGGAGTTTAGATCGCTACGGGTATTGAAGATCTCCTTGTTCTTTCCCTTCGGTTTAAGAATTTAAGAAGAATAAGGTATGACGTAGGGGTAGAAAGCCATATCTTCTCTCAACTCGCAAGTAAAGGTTTGCTTTGAACAGATCCAGTGGTGGCTCAGTGTGTCTACCAGTTTCAGGTGATAGCTAGCTTTATAGAATCGACTCCTTTTAGTCCGGTAACAATCAATGTATCCTCAGAAAATAGAGTAGAGGCTGCAAAGGACGCTTCGAATAAATCTTCCGGAAAGTTTCCTATAGGTTGAGATAGCAAGTTTATAAACGTTATCTCTTCGGGTTTCGGTGACCCTCAATAACATCACTAAGAAAATAAGCGAAGTATAGGGCGTTAGCAGTAGTGAAATCAGTATCGGGGTCATTCAAAGTTGATCACCCTATAGATATGGCTGCCTCCTCTGAAAGTGAAGTTGCTGATTCTCGGGAAACTTAATCTATTGGTTTCCAGTTCCTTCTTTGTAAGCTTTCCATTCCCACTCTATCAAGCAAATGAGCGGGATTCAGTCTTCCTAGTTCGTGCTTCGGGCAGGAAATATAAATAAGAAATCCCCAAAGTGAATAGATTCTATTCTGGTTTCAGTAGTTCCCCTTCAACAGCTGAAGATGAGAGGGATTCTTGCGTGGAGTGGGAATTTCCTTTAATTATAGCTGCACGAGTGAGAGAATCGATGGGTGGATTGCCCAATAGAAGAGACCTTAGCGGGGTACGTTTTTACTACCGCTTTCCTATGACATCGAATAAGAAAATCGGCATCAAACAAAGAGCCGAGGGCGAAAGAGTTAATCGCGAGCAGGAAAGAAAGTCTTTTTTGGTAGCTTTTCAATTCATTAAAAGAATTAGAAAGATTACCTAGAGGCGTTCACTCTCCCTATACATTACGAATCAGTCTAAGATCCAAGGGTTATGTGATTGCTCAGCTTCTAAAAAGCTTCCGGAAAACTCCGACTTGAATGATCTCTTTCTACTGAAGATGATAAGTATCCTATTGCCGGAGTGATACGTAGCCGAAGACTTAGTCGGCGGATGAAGTGGTGTTGGGGTTGTATACTGCCAGTCCTGTTCTGAATTGCTTCAAAGTGGCTATTTCGATCAGGTTATATCCCGGGAGGATAAGAAGGTCAAAGGTACAGAGAATTCGTGAGAAGAGGGAAATGCACGCACTTGTTGTCGTTTCAGATGCGATCAAGAAGCCTTTTTTCAAGCATTTTCTTTTCGATGCCGACAGTCAAATTCCCCCTTTCCTGTTAATCTAGATGAGGCGGTTGATGCTGCTTTATCGTTTTAACTATCTGGGTCTTCATTATCATTGTCTGATGGTTGTGGGTCTTCCTTATTCTTATCAGATGATGATAAAAAGTCTTTAAGCCCAAACGCAAGAAAGCGCGTGAAAACATCTTGAGATTATTCCCCAGAAAAAAGAAATAAGCGAGCATCGGATTCGATGTTGGGAGTTGAATTGTTTTTTAGGTTTTTCCAGAACCACCCTGCTTTTTGAAAAGCTTCAACAGAACCCATTCAAGCTCTCGGGCCTATGGGTAGAGCCCTAACCTTTCTTCCGGACTCTTTTTCTCGTACTCTCTTTCTTTCAAGTGACAAGAAATAGGAAGGGGAAAGCGGGTATGCATAGAACCAGACGAAAGCAGATTCTAAATCCGAGCTCTTTGAAAACGAGCAAGCCATTCCATAGTTGGCACTCCACGGTCCAGTCGCTCCTTAATCAACTGCCCACCCCGACATCTCTTTTTCCAAGTCAAAATCTTACCTTGAAAGCCTATATCTTCTAATAGACAATCAGTCAAGGCATCCCGTAAATGAGTCATCTGATCATCAGGTCGTAATCTTCCTCGCCCCTTTTCTCTTTTCTTTTCCACATAATCTCGTTAAAATCTCCAAAAGGGAAGCATGCTTTTTCATTGTGAGTATCGAGCTGTCTTAACAACGCCGAAGTTCTATGTCTTAAATTTGTATCTGCTTCCCCATATAAGCCAGTAAGCCGGCACTTTTCCGAATCCTTTCGATCGTCAAGAAGCATATCAATATGCTTTTTGTAGAAACTAACTAACTGCAAATCCAATGAATCATCCCACATCATAGCCAAAGCACCGCTCCTTCCAACCGCACTAAGACCAAAACAAGCAGACATCTGATATCTACGCCTATCATGGCTGCCGGCGGGTCTGTCCATCAGCCTCCTTAGTTACATCAAAAGAAGTATAAGAAACTTCAGAAGACCTAAGAATCTAGCTAATTTGATTGGAACTAATCCGAAGACTTAGATAGTCTGTATGTCTATTTTTTCTTAAACAGAGGGGTTGTTTTCAAGTTAATCAATGGTAAGATACCCACGCACAGACGGATCCACTAGAGAATAGGGTGATCGCATTCCGCAACTGTAAGGGATTACCCCTAGGTCTTGCAGAGCCTTTTGATATGATCAATCAGAAAAAGAAATGGGAACCTGGTAGCGAGAAAAGCTTCTGTAAACCAGAAGGTAGAAGGTGGTGATCCAGTCTGAAATAGGTATTCATACCCGCTTATTTATAGGTATTTCCTCGTCCAATGCCTATTTTGCAGCCTTCGCTCTTTCCTTAGCGGCTAAACTGAACACCGGACTAGTTGCTTCGATTCTACTCATGTCTTTAGTAGCTTATCCTTGAAGCAGTGAATCGCTCCCGGACTTGATCGCTTTATCTTTGCGGGTAGCTACGGGGTTGACTGTAACTAAACTATTCCTATACGAGATTCTATTTTTGAAATAAGCTCCTTCTCGATAAATGCTTTACCCTATCGAGACGGAAGAAACCGAATTCTCCCGAGTTCTTGTCGGTGCACAAGAGTACGTCGCGCCACAACCATCTCTTTTTAAAACGCTGGTCGTTCTTTCTTCTTGTAAGTGAATGCAACGAAAAGACCCGGCCCGGAAATAACGAATAATGAAAGAATTCATATATACAAATAGGTGCAAATTCTGACATCACCACAGAAAACTTGGTTCTCTCGCTCCTTGCTCGCGGAGCGGCATACCGAAAAAGAAGAAAAAGCCCAGCACCAAACTATGAAGCAAGTAAGTAAGTTGAATGATTCTCACATGTTGGCGATGCTGATAATATAGGCGAAGGGCACGAAGTGACTCGACTAAAAGGAGAGGGGTGAAAGCGGCTCGACTAGAAGGAGAGGGGAGGGTTTTAAATTCCTCTTAACCGTATAATGAAATTCAGAGAAAGAATTAATGACTGCAATTTAGTTGATGCTGGATACATTGGGAGTCCATTTACTTGGATTCGTAAGAGACATGGCCGGGTCATCCTTCAGGAACGGCTGGATCGTCTGCTTTGGAATGAAGAGGCCCTCCTTCTCTTCCCGGAAGCAAAAGTGATTAATCTCCCAAGATTATGTTCTGATCACTCGCCGGTTCTCTTCTGTACCACGGTTACTTCTCCTCCTCCAAAGGATAATCGCCCTTTCAGGTTTGAGGCGGCATGGCTTACTCATGAGAATTTTGCCTCGGTCTTTAAGGAGGCATGGCAGAAATTTCCCTTCTCCTTACCTGATGCCATACAGTCGGTAACGGAGGAGCTTAAAGAGTGGAAGATGAAGGTGTTTGGGAATATTTTTGCTAAAATAAAAGGAGGTCCTTAGTAAATCGTATAAGAGGGATACAGAATTCCCCGTGCTATGGGTTTTCGGCCTTTCTCACTAATCTGGAAAATGAGTTAAACAATGATTATCAGGCTATTCTCGCTCAAGAGGAGATTTTTTGGCACCAAAAATCTCGGGCGGATTGGATAGTGGATGGAGAGCGCAACACTCGGTTTTTTTAGTTGACTACGCTGATCAGACGAAACCGAAACCGCATTGCTAGATTGAGGATTGATGATAGCTGGGTTACGGACAATGCCCTGCAACAACAGCACGTTCTGGAGTTTTATATTGCTCTGTTCGGACATGTTCCATGCTCCCCCGTTTCCTTTATTGATGGTGGTGGCCTGTTCCTTACGGCTGAGGAGAAACAATCGCTGATTGCTCCGGTTAACATTGATGAGATTCGTGTGGCGGTGTTCTCAATTAAAGGGTTAAAAGCTCCGGATGGAGTGCAGCCTCTTTTCTTTCAGAAACAGTGGTCGACGGTACAAGGGACCCTTGCCTCCTTTGTTCGTGAAGCTATGGCCAATGGTAAGATTTGTGAATCTGTCCTCAAGTCATACATGGTCCTCATACCTAAAGGGGACAGCCCCGAATCGATTCTGGATTTTCGTCCCATCACTCTCTTGAACACTTCTTATAAGATTCTCTCTAAGCTGCTGGTTAATCGCCTTCGGCCTATTCTTCAGAGAATTGTGGGCCCCTATCAGAATAGCTTTTTAGCTGGGCGCAGCACCACTGATAACATCCTCATCACTCAAGAGGTTGTGCATTCCTTATCTAATTTGAAAGGAAGAAAGGGTGGTATGATCTTGAAGTTAGATATCCACAAGGCCTATGATACAGTTTCTTGGGATTTCCTGCGTGAATCGTTGCTTCTCCTTGACATCCCTGATTTGATCATCCAGCTGATCATGTTCTCTCTTCAACACATGACCACGGCTATCCTTTGGAATGGAGAAAGGTTACAGGAATTCTCTTCTGGTAGGGTCCGTAAGGAGATTCGATGTAAATCGAAGAGGACGAAGCGACTGAAAGGAGAGGGGACGAAGTCAAGGCTCGTTAAGACCTTATTTATTTATCATTGTTATGGAACGATTGTCGAATATGATCTTAGATAAGGTGGAAAGGGGTATTTGGAAGCCTATTCATGCTTCAAGAGGGGGTCCGGGTATCTCTCATCTATTCTTCGCCGACGATCTTATGCTGTTTGCTGAAGCTACTCATAATCAGATGACTTTGATCAAGCAATGCATTGAGGAATTCTCGGCAGCTTCGGGGCTTAAAATAAGTCCCGCTAAGTCCAAGCTGTTTATTTCGCCGAATGTTGACTCTCATGTGGCTGCATCTTTGAGTTCTTTAGGGGGTATTCCTCTTTCGGCTAATCTTGGGAAATATTTGGGAGTTCCTATTATCCATGGTAGAATTACCAAAGACACTTATGGGCTTTTATTGGACAAAGTTTTGAAGAGGCTTGCTGATTGGAAGGGAAAAGTTTTGAGCCCGGCAGGGCGTAGAACTCTAATTCTTTCTACCACTTCGGCCATCCCTCTCCATACTATGCAAACAGCATTGTTGCCGGCTTCTATCACAAAGCGGCTTGATCAAGCCAACTGCAACTTCTTGTGGCTCTTTAGAGGTGAGCCATAAGGCGAAGTGGAGTTCACGGCTCGACTAGAAGGAGAGGGGAGGGTTTGTTAAATCCTCTCATAACCATCTTGTGAATTGGAATCGTGTCTGTCGACCTAAGACTAAGGGTGGTTTAGGCCAGATAAGTTAGCGGGATTACAACCTTGCTATGTTGGCTAAGCTTGGTTGGAAGCTACATGAGCGACGAGGTGATTTGTGGTGTCAAGTCATGCGAGCTAAGTACCTTCACACTAATGGTGATTTTTTATCTACGAACACGCCTCCCACATGTTCTTCTACTTGCTTGGAGGAGTATCTCTCTGTCCAAACCCTGTCTCAGAAAGGGGGTCCGATGGAAGATTGGGGATGGCCAGCATGTGCATCTTTTGAAAGATTGGTGGGTTGGGACTTGCCCAATTGTTGAGGCGCATCCCGAAACGGCTAACTCAGTGGCTAATTCCATGTTGGTTAAGGACATCATTGGGGTGCATGGAGGTTGGGACCTATCTAATGTGTCGTCGATTCTCCCGAAGAATGTTTTGGAGGATATTAGGGGAGTGCAGCTTCCTGAGATTGTTCATAAGGATGACTCAAGTTGTTGGGTCCTCCAATGGATCCTTCTCTGTATCGTCGGCCTATTCGGTTTTGAGTAGTGATGGCTTGCATGATTCGGAGGACTTGAGCTGGATTTGGAAAATTCCGTGTCCGGAGCGGGTTCGTTTCTTCATTTGGCTTCTCTATCAAGATAAACTCAACACCAATGTGTTAAGGTGCAGAAAGGGATTCACATTGAATGCTTGCTGTAGTCATTGCCAGAATATTGTGGAGTCGGAGGATCATATTTTCCGACATTGTCCGATTGCTTTGTTTGTTTGGAGAAGAATTCCGGGCCATCGTCGACGGGTTAACTTTCTCTCACCACCTTGAAAGGTGTGGGTTCGAAGTAACTGCATGGATTCGCGGCTTACAGAAGGATCTTATGCATGGAACACTTGCTTTGCTTTGGTTCTCTGGGCTTTATGGAAGGCTCGGTGTAAACGCGAGATTGAGGGTTCCTCTTGCTCCATTGGTCAGATCACTAGCTACGCTACCAACCTAAGCCGGGAAGTCGCTCGGGCTTGGGGAGCAAGGACTACTAAGGTGGTGCGGCAACCTCGGTGGATTCAATGGAAGCTTCCTGATACTGGATGGGTGGTTTTTTGGTAAACATTGGACATGCTGAGGTATTACAAGCCGAGCTGATTGGGGTTAAAGAAGGTTTAAAGGTGGCTAGGGACTTGGGTATTCGTCGGTTGAGAATTGATGTTGATTCCAGCTTATCGGTTCTCCTCTTGACTTCGCCTCCCTCAAGCCACTCTTGCAGTTATCTTATAGCTGATTGTATAGCTCTCCTTGCTATGTTCGATCACGCCTTGGTAAGGCATATTTGCCGAGAAGGTAATCGCTGCGCTGACCGGCTTGCGACTATGGCTCAGACCTCTCCTCCGGGTGTCACTGTTCTAAATGCTGCTCCTGTTGAGCTTCGGCCACTCCTCTCCTCGGACAGCAGGGGTATTTAATTCTTGAGTCCTTCCAGAGTCTTCAGTATTTCTTCCTCTTTAGCATAAAAGCTAATAGGTCTTGACATAATAGGTTCAAAATGGGAGCTTGCAATCCGGAAATCTTCATGTTCATGAGCCATGGTTAGAAATGTTTTGGCCAGCATGGCAATGATGATTCCAAAGCCACAGATCATCCTTTCTTTTGAGGCAGTTTCCTTCATTTCATTTATAATGATTTGAGCAAGGTTGACCTTGATTCCTTTCCATATGCAATATAGAACCCAAACATCATCCAAGGTAACAGAGTCATGATCACCATCATTGAGCCAAAGATTGTGACGAATGAACCTGTGAACAATTTGAACTTCTGTTCTTGCAAACTCTCTCTTCTTCTCCAAGAGTGGTAGATCTTCATTTCTGCCGCTAATAAATCTCCAAGCAGCATCATAGTCAAAATCTCTTGGAGGTCTTGATTCTCCTTGAGAGTACTCAATGTCCAGCATCTGTCCTATAGTTGTTGCCGAGATTGTTACTTCTTCTTCACAGATGAATGCATACAAATCTTCTTCGTTCCCTTCCTTTGGGATTTTCTCTTTGTCAGTGATAATTCCTGTATAGAACTCCCTGACCATACAGTTGCTAGTAAAATCTTGATCATACTTGGTTATTCCTAACCAATTTACCCTGGCCAGTTTGCCATAAATCTCTGCGTACATGGGATCTTGTGACAAAGATCTCCAGTCGAAGGTTTTGGCATGAAGCAACTTGAATTCAAGCAAGCTATCATACCTCATTTTGTGAATCTCATCTCTGAAGTGTCCTCTTGGCACTTTGTAACTGGGCAGTTTCTTAAGCAAACTTAACAACTCGCTAACAGAGCTCTCTGTAGCTTTCTTCTTGCTTAGATCGCTTTCATGAGATTTTCTTTTCCCAGAGGATTTCTGCTTCTTATCCATTCTTTCAGTCCGAGATGAAGAGATAAGAGGAATAGAAGGGGAGAGATGGAAAGAGAGAGATGCAGATGCAATCTAGGGTTTGCTCAAAGGATGGGAGAAGGAGAGTCAGTTTTAGAGAGGTTTGAGAGATTTTAAGGAATAATAAATATGGAAAGAGAAGAAAAGAGAATTTAAGTGTTTCAGTGGAGGAATAATTCTCGGGAAGTGGGGAGTTTCGAAACTCAAACGCCAAAGGACAGAAAAATCAGGAGGGAAAAGTCCCGCCTAAAATTTTGCTGACGTGTCAGGAAGGGATCCTGACAGATTTGCAATTTAGTCCCAGCAATTTCAATGGCGATTTTGGTGTGAGCAAACCTTAGACAGAATGAGGAATGCATGATCACACATGACATGCATCTATCATTCCTAATTCATTTCTAATGCGACTAAAATGCTCATCACACAAAGGTTTAGTGAATATGTCAGCTAATTGATGCAAAGTATCAACAAAGTTAATCTCGATATCACCTTTTTGGACATGATCCCGAATGAAGTGATATCTTATCTCGATGTGCTTGGTGCGTGAGTGCTGAACTGGATTTTTGGTGATGTTAATTGCACTAGTGTTGTCACACAGCAATGGCACCTTCTTTAAGTCAATCCCAAAATATCTCAGCTGTTGCTTGATCCATAGGACTTGAGCACAGCAACTTCCTGCAGCAATATACTCAGCCTCGGCAGTTGAGAGTGCCACTGAGTTTTGCTTTCTACATGACCATGAGACAAGCGCACTTCCAAGGAATTGACAAGTCCCACTGGTGCTTTTTCGATCAGTTTTGCTGCCAGAAAAGTCTGCATCAGAGTATCCTACAAGTTCCAAACCTCTTCCCTTTGGATACCACAAGCCTAGGCTTGTTGTTCCTAAGAGATACCTAAAAATTCTCTTGACAGCAGAAAGGTGAGATTCTTTGGGGCAAGATTGAAATCTTGCACACAAACATACACTAAACAGAATATCAGGTCTGCTAGCAGTTAAGTATAGAAGTGATCCAATCATACCTCTGTAGAGCTTTTGGTTCACTTCTTTACCTTTTTCATCTGAGTCCAGTAGCAGTCTATATCCGCTACGAACAGAGAAGGAAATGTCAGGCATACTAGTAATCGTCTTTTTTGGACATTCTGGGATTTACTTACCTAAGATGAAGAATATTTCTTTTTCATCTAATCGAATATAGATGGAAAAGCTTAATCGATGTATTTCCCTATAGGGGATCATGTCGAATGTAATTTTTTCTATCTCATATAGCGAGAAAAGTTCATTAGGACTTTTTCACTCTACGATGGAAATTGAAATGACAAAAGTTGTATCTCACCTAGTGGCAAAAGTCTTCATTTTTGTCCATTTTTAATTCAATTTGTTACCGGAAATTAAAAAGTAAGCAAAAATACGGTGTTTTTAAAAAGTGAACGATTGAGAATTCGACTTAGCAGCTCACCTTCTCAAGCAGCGGATGAAACTACGTCAATTTTTATTCCCTCTTCGACTGGTTAGCAGAACACGAATAGATTTCCAGTACCTCCGCCAAAGCCTCGATACGAAATTCGGAACTTCTTATTAATGAGCTGACTTTCTATCCATTCCGAACCTTTCTATTCTAGCTGTTGAAGAAGCAGAAGGGGTTGTTGAAGATATTGATTTCACTTTTTTTAGGAGCTCATAGTCTCTCTCGCGGTAGTGCGCTTACGGCGTGCTCGCACCGGTCGACTACAAGGCCCATGCCTTTCTGCAGCAATGGCAACAAGGAGACGAACCGTGGTAATCTTAGCAAGAGGGCTGAACGTCTCCTCAGAATCCTGTCCATATTTAATTGTTGAGTGAACCCCTTTTCCACTAAGCGAGCATCGGACCCCTCCTGTCAACCCCTTTTTTTTTCCACCAATAAAGCAACTTTATTCATAAAACCATAATACTCGTAGTACATCCAAAAAGAAAAGTAACTCAAAAAGTATGAATTAAAAGTGAGGCTCGTTAAGACCATCTTTGCTCCAAATGCCAGTAAGTGAGGAAGGTGGAAACTGTCTCCAGTTAGAACAGCTCTTCCCCATTCTAGACTGATTAGCAAACCAGTCTGCTGCCTTCTCTTAATCTTCTTGACTTCCTTATGTTCAATACTGCCCAACTCTGCACTACATGACTAATCTTCCAATCTAACTCACGAGAATTCCTTTTGAAAAGATTCCTATACAGAATATCAGAATCAAATTCAAAGCATACTCTAGGCAAATCTCTGTCAACCACATAACGAGCAGCTTATCGAAAAGCAAGAGCTTCCACATTTAAAGCACAGGAACTGGAAATTGATTTCCCAACAGCTTCAAGCACATATCCATTCTGATCTCGGACCACAAAACCAATACCAGCTTTTCCAGATTTCGAACAATAAGAACCATCACTATTTACTTTAACCCATCCATCAGCAGGTTTAGACCATAATTGCTCCTTGTTACAAGCTGCTTTCTCTATCGTTTTCCTCTTATCATCAATAAAATTGGCAAGCTCAAATTCACCAATAGCTTTCTTAGATCGATACACTACTTGTTCAGGAACCAGAACCTCATGTCCTACCACAGTTGCACAGCGCCCTTTCCAAATCATCCAACAAGTGAAGTGAAGGCAAGCTTTGTCAGAAGAGAATCAAAGACCTCTTTATTGCCCTGCACACCCAATGATAAGAGTTGCTGTTTCCAAGTCTTCAATTTAGCTTCCACTTTATCTTTGATGTAACTTAAGGCTCCACATTTCGTTTTGCCCTAAGTTGACTGAAAGCCAAGATAGACCCCAGGGTTCACTGCTTCCTTTATCTGCAAGCTATTAACCACATCTGTTCTCAATTCTTCAGGGGAGTTGGCACTGAATATCAGACTGGACTTTTCTAAATTGATCATTTGTCCCGAAGCAGCAAAATAGTCCTGTATCAATTCAAACAACTTTTGGCAATTTAAAGGGTCGGCCCTTCATGAAAAATAGAGAATCATCTGCAAATAACAGATGAGAAAGAGCAGGGCAAGTCCTAGACATCTTCACACCAACAATATTTTCCGAACCAATTCCTAATTGGATCATCCTAGAAAGGGTATCAATTACTAAGAGGAACAAATAAGGGTCTATTTTTTTCCTTGTCTAAGACCCCTAGAAGGAAAAATCATCCTACTTGTTAAAACCAATTTTTAAAAGTAAGCACCCCACTTCTATCTCTTCCACGTCACCCAACTTCTCTAACTGTCAATAACGACCATGAGCACCCTGCTTTTACGCATTTAAACCAATGCACCAATTCATACCAACTGAAGCAAATCCATGCCCAAATGCTCCGTACGGGCCTTTTCTTTGACCCTTACTCGGCTAGCAAACTCTTTGCAGCTTCTGCTCTATCACCATTTTCGAGCTTGGATTATGCTCGTAAAGTGTTCGATCAAATACCCAAACCGAATCTCTACACCTGGAATACTCTCATTCGCATTTATGCTTCGAGCCTCTTCTCCCCTCTCCCGTTCGTTCGAGCCGTGAACGCCACTTCGCCTAAAGGCTCAGCTCTAAACGACCCTCTCAAACTTGTTCTTAGCTACGCGGTAAACCTTCTTTTCTTCTCCTTTTCGGTGGTGATGAAGAGGAGACCCGGCACCCTTATGCCCTTTCGTGAGGTCACATGATGAGTTGAGCTCATTATGGTTGTGGAAGGTCTCGAAGAGCCAAACCGGGGATATTTGTAAGGTGGTCTGCTGATGCTGAGGCACGGCTTGAAGAGGTTCGTGACGCCCCTTCTTATCCCTGTTCTATTAATCAATGGGCGAACTCATAACGAAATCGCTATAAAAAGGAATCGACGAAACGGACATAGCGTCTACGAATCATTTAAATAAATAGGTCGGGCTTGGACGCAGGTTGTAGCCCCAAAATTGGTGAACTCATAACAGGCTGAGTTATCTTATTAGGATCCGTCGCCAATACACTGAAAAAGAAGGTAAAAACCTATAAAAAGGCGAACAAGCTTTAGCGCTGACTTTTATAAAAAAGTTAAGTAAGAATTCCCCTTTTCCAAAGAGTCTCCAAAGAGAGAGTTCTTTCGGAAGCCCTATAATGTATACGGGCACTTCTCAATTCTTGGGAGACTTGACTCGAGCTGAATCAAATCCGCATGCCGTGGAAAGGAAAGATGAAATTCTCTAATCTAAAGGAAGGCCCTCACAAGATCTAAGGGATTGTGGCACACCCAATCTTAGGGATCAATCGTACTGGCAATGAGAGAGGATTCCCCAACTGGTGTAACTAACTGAACACCTCATCTGATGCAACGGGGGGTGCCTGACCCGCAGCGTTCAGGGCGAGACAGCGAAGCGTGTTTCATAAGTCGGAGCGAGCCAATGCAAAGCTATCCGAAAGTGAAATCCTGGCCTTCCATGCATTGAGACTCAGGCCCTACTTCTTACCACGACGAGCGTAAAAAAACGTGATCGCACATCAAGACCCTTTTCAGTATCAGTATATACTGACAAGACGACATTGCATCGAAAGGGAATTTAGACGATAGAGCTCTTCCCTTCCTTTCCCTTTATTAAAGACGCTCTTTCTCTTTGATCAAGAAGGATTTATTATGTAAAAAAATGCCTTTTTATCTACCAAAAGTGAATCTTACGAAGCAGGATCCGGGAATGAAGAAGAAGGGGAAGGAACTCGACTGGACTGATAGTTGACAAAAAAGAGTCCTTTAGAATGAGGCTGATTGTCAAAAATTAGCTCATCAAGACAGAGCAATCAATGGCCGAGGTTAAAGCCATTGCTGCTATAGAGTTCGCTTTCCCATATTTTAGGGAAATAAATAAGGAAGTCAGACTGAGTCATCTTTCTTCGAGATCTTGATGTGGGAGACCCTAGGTTTGGTCCTTATTAGGTTAGGGAGCTCCTTTACTTTCGAGTGAACTGCGCATGGGATCAAATTCCGCTTTCGCGAACACGTATACAATTGATCAGGGATCTGATTTGAATGAATACAAGGTCAGCCCAGATACCTCATTTGGCATTGTGTGGCTTCCTTAATTGCACTAGCACACTCAGGTGAGCTGCTACGCGGGTCACTAGCTAATCATAATAGCATTCTAAATCGACCTCTGAGGAAGCTATTGACTCATCATGCCCAATCGGGGTTCTTTCAGGATCTCTCTCCTTCACCACCGTACAGGACCGATCTTGGAGCTGATTAGAGCTCAGTTCCGGTCTTGCTCTTGATAGGCTGTCTGTCTTGTTCGGAGCTCGAGTTAAAGGTAGAAAAGCGGTAATCCTTCCTTTCCTGTCTCAAGCTCTGAAGTAAGGCGACAATCAAACCATCAATAAGCAGGACAATCGGTCTATACCTTTTTACCTGTACGTATGGAGCCAGCGTCGAGTATAACCATGGCGGGGCATACCCTTGCTCAAGGGACCACTGACCTTCTTGAATCCCCAGCCTCTTAAACTATTCAAGCATCAGCAATCACAGCCTTCTTGTCATCTTTCGGAGCTAGAGCGAGTGAGTTCGGTGCGGAAGGGAGTGCCTAAAACCAGCTAGACCATCTCCACTATCCGACTCGATTTCCTCTTTATGGGATACGCGATCACTAAGGGCGTCTGTCCTAAATACTGAAGCTTAGAAACTCTTCCCTTCTTCCGCGCTCACTTGCCTGCTTCTCCTTTCCTTCCTATCAAGCCCTACATTTTTGGTTTTACCCGTCCGAGCCTTCACTCGTAGACGGAAGCTTTCCCGCTTTTGGAAAACAGTAAGACAGGCGGTTTCACATCCAGCCACATTGGCACCTATATTCTTATCAGGATATGTCCGCCCCAAGTTTAAGGATAGAGACAGGTCTAATGCTTTGGTCATACTATAATACCGAGGAAGCTCTTAACGGAGCCTACCCCAGGATTGATTCTTGTTCAGTGACGGGAAGAAGGGTAATTTAATTACTTCTTAAAAGATTGGATTCGAGTGTCACACTCTTTAGCAGCTGTTAAGCAGTTAAGTAGGAAGGCTAGGTCAATTATAGTATAGTTGTAGTAGAAGCTAAGGGTTGTCAACTGACGTTCCTGCTTTTCCCGCTTTCAAGTGAAGACGAAGCCAGCCATCTATCTCATGTAAGATGTGGGACTTAAGGAATAGAATAGCTGACTTTCTAGTTTCATAATCTGGGTTGGCTTAATTTTCATTTGCTGGAGAAAGCGGATTCAGACTTAACTAGTCAACAGCAAACGATAACGTCCATAAAGAAGAATTCCAAGCTAAGGTCTTGGCGAGCTTCCTATATCGAAAGCGAAAGCTTACCTAGAATCATAAACCAACTCCGCTTTTCGGCTTGCTTATTTTATACGCAATTAGGGAAATCCTTATAGCAGCTTCAAAGCCGAAGCATGTTCTTCTCTCATCTTCTTTGTTGCATCTGCCTTCGTTACCGGACTTGGGGACTGTAAACGCCTAAGAAAGAAGAGCTCTGAATCGTTAGTAGGCTAATGCCAGGTTGGATCTCCGCTTCACCGATAGTAGAGCTGATACCTTTGACGTTATCCCGCTTTTCGAGATTTGTTAATGGCAGCATGATAAAACTTGGAGTTACAATACCCATATTTATTCCAGTCAACACGACTCTTTTGCCTCAGCATTCTTTCGCGGATGAGATTATATTCTTCTATCTAAGATGACCCCCAAATGAAACCCTATCCCTTTCAAGCCTTAGCACCCCCCCAGCCAGGGAAGAAAGAACCTTACTCGTTCTGGGCACCTCAACTTCCAAACCCAAGACAAGTCAGGGCCATCACTCACCCCATCCATCCTAGTAAGGAGACTATAAGCCTTAGAAAGTGAAAAGGTGCCAGCGGCCATGCCACCCCCAAAATCGATGAGTCTCTAATTGCATGTGAATCCGAAAGAAAGACAGCCCGAACCTCATCAACCCGTGCCTGAGATAAGTATGGGCTAAACGGAGGCTCTTCAAGACCATCAGTGAGAAGAAAATTAGAGACCTTCAAAGCTTTAGAAAGGCTTTGATGACTCAAGGTGAATATTAGGTAAAGGTCTCGACAGAGCCTCTAACCTTCTGCCCTACCTTCTTCTTGGGACTAAACCGACGGAATCAACTGAATCAGTCGAATCTTCTTATCATGCTAAGATCAAGCCATAGCCCGGTCAAGTATTCGACCTTGAATTCCCATACGCCCAACCAAATCATTCTTAGTCGACAGAAGAAGATCTAATGCTCTATTAGACAAAGGGCTTTTCTTTGAAAGAGTGGAAATGAATCAGACAGCCGAGACCTTCTACTTCTAGAGAGGAAGGGAGCTCTCTTTTCAGCGAGCTGGGAAGCTTCATATTCAGCCGAAAAGCAATCTTGAACTTACCTTTAGAGCTTACCGCACTACAAAGAATAGACGAAAAGAGAAGATTATCTCGAAAGAAAGCACTGCCTTGATTCCGACAACAATCCTTATTACCACAGCTCACTAGCAGCCCTTATTCCCCGGCGTAAGACATCTTATGGGAAATTACTTAGTCAGGGCATGAATCCGAGTCAGAAGTCACACATTTCCATGTTCTATAACCAACGATTGGAGGTGAAGAGGGGAATAGGTGATTATCCGAACCTTGAGCTTTTAACATCCCGGGTGGTATAAGTTAACCTTCGTATTCGATATTGAATGAGAAAGATCGATACAATCATATATTCTATTTATTCTCAAAAAAGAGAATCAAATCAGTGTGAGTTAACCGAGGTTTTCAGTGTGCCCGATTGACACAATACTTCGGACCATTGAATTCATAGAAAAGAGAAAATACTAAAGCGCGAAGAACCGATTGCAGTTTTCGGGAAGTCCCATGCATCGTCCTCTGATTCCGTTTTTCTAGTTTGAGTTACCGGACTTTAATCTCTCAAGCCAGTAAGGAAAGAAAGCTTAACAGTAGCAGTCGGGGTTGGATCTCTTTCCGATGATAGGTATAGGTAGGGAACGTGCTACCTCCACATAAAGAAAGGTAGCTTCAATAGTACCTCATCCATAAGAAATAAGGGGACAGAAACCATTAAAGACAGAGGGCGAGTACCTATTTTGCGAGAAATTCCTAGCTGCAGTATCCGTACAATACTTTCACTTTGGAGTTGCAGTTGTTTTCGTCTTCTTTCTCTTTCTGGAGCAGCCGGTTCTAGCAAGTTCATAGATTCTGGTTGGCTCGTTGAGAACTTAACAGACAGCTAGAAAGCAGATTCTAGGGGGTACATGAAAAAGGCTATTATTGTTTCAGGGACTTTGAGGCATTTAACTTGTCGAAGATGCAGTGATTGGATTCTTTTCCTCATCTAAGAAGAACCCGAAGCTCAATCCTTTTGCCCGGACCCGGACTTGAGGAAGATGAATCCACTACGATTGAAGATGGATGTTCAATAGTGATGCTATCACCTGCAACATCAGAAGAATGAATGGTTGGATAGTCTGCCTACGGGAACGAATTCTTATGCCTGGCCTGCTGTTAAAGCTCTTTTCCCCTGGAGTAAGAACCGAAGTGGCTTCCCGAAAAGGGTTAGTTAAGGGGAGAGCTCTATCTTTTGTTTTCGGGTATGTCGTTTCTTTCCGTTCTACGGATTTCGGATGAGGTATTCTTGTTGATGCGAGATTCCGATTCAAAGGTCATACTTGAAGCCTGTGAAAAGGGCTTACTTTAATACTTTTACTCCAAATTTCCTACTTCCCGAAGCGAGAAAGCAGAAGGTAAAGACTTTAGTCCTACCTTGAGTAATCAGTTGGGGAATAAAGCAAATGGCAAGATGATGAGATAAGGATAAGGCAGTTCCGCCCCAGTAGAACCAATAACAACATTCCGAAATTAAGGTTCGGTCTTTGGCAAGTTAGTGGGTTTCATCCAAGTGAATAGAAATATTACACAAAACTGAAATCCCGTGTAAAACGTTAAATGTATCAGCTCGTTAGCAAAGAACTTATCTAAGAATCTGGGATTGTAAACAAACGTCTCTGTTGGAATCTTTGTCTACTATTCCCTGAAGTTGGTTCTTATTTGCCTATGGAATCGGCTAAGATTGAGAATATCCCTATTCTGCGACAAGAACAACTCTAAGAAGTTAATCAGAAAAGCATACCCCGAATAGGACGGGAGAGCTATTGATATAACTAATTAGAAATATGTGTCTAAGCAAGATAAGGAACCACTTGTTTGGGAGGAATTCAGTCAGACCCAAATTAAGGAATTCCCCAAAGGAGCTTCAGGTGTAAAATCACCATTGCCAGGAGAGAAACCAGACGATGAGCGCCAATCGCCCTTACTAGAACTGAGGTGCTCGTGCTTTTTGCTTACCCTCTAACGGATTGAAACAATAATAGGTTCTGCAGCTAAACTAGATGCTTCGAGTAGATTGGGCTTTTCTACACCACTTATCTGGCAACTGGACCAGTCCTACGTCGGACACAGAAGGAAAGAAAGACAATCCGATGAATCGTCTTCCCCCTTATGCCATCTCCTTCCACCGTCGGTTGAGCACTCTTCGTAGAGGTCTAGAATTATCCTGGTAACTGCCCGGCTTGTCTGCAGTCTGGCATCTATATATTATACGGGGCTTGGGGGGTGACGGATAGCTTTTACCTTCTTGCTTGCGGTGAAATCCACTGCTTTCTATTCCAAGACCTCGATGATCTTAGGAGTTCGAGTCTCGATTCACAGTGTGAGTAGCCTGGCCCAATCAATCAAGCGTAGCAATCACTGAACGATTGATTCCTACTCTTAAATAATATTCTTATTCTTGGATGATATAATATAGATGGTGGGAACATTGAAGCTGATTCTTCAAACGACAGCGAAAGAGATTTCGAACCAGCATACGCAAAGAGTGGAAAGGTGGCTTTCTATCTCACTTCGCTAAGCAGCGATAATTGTACTGCCGAAGCTCTCTTTCCAACGCCCGCCGATCGTACTTCCGTAGGTAGCAATCCGTATTCTTTCTTTTATCGATCTACTGCTAGCTTTCGCTTATCCGATTCACTCACATCCAACTACTGAAACAGGGACCAATCATGTTGATTCCCTATCCGACCCAGCGAGTGGAACTCACAGTGTAGCGAGCCACCCATAATCGGTTTGGAAGTGTTGCAGCTCGCATCCAGAAGACCTGGAAATCCGCTCTCTTTCTGGAAGTCACTGGAAAAAGTATGACATAGAGAAAAGTGGATTAGCTTTCAAAGAGCGGAATGGTTGATCAAGTTGGTTTCAAAGATGGAAAGAGAAACCATCTGTGTCTAGCCAGGTGAAAGGGGACGTGACTAGCTTTGCTTAAGGCATCCTGTGAGAATGGGATGTTGAAGATAGAAGGAGTAAGCAGGTCTTCCAAGTATAATTTCCAGTCAATAAGATCTACGGGAAACTTCAGTCTGCTTGTGATGCCTGCTTGTTCTGACTGTGAGTGCTGTTCAACTTTTTAGGTCCATGCAATGAGTACGCTTTCTGTTCTCCCGAGTGGAGCAATAGAAGTTTTTGAATGTGTAAGTGAGTCGAAATACCAGAAGAGGGACAGCTATCTGTGCAGTTAGAACCTAAGATTCAATCGATACGTACGCAGCAGTAACTCCAGAACACTTGCTGGGAATGCACTGTGCGAGCGTGTCGATACAGCTAGTGGGTAAAGTCATAGCGGTATGCCAGGCATTCAAAAGAGGCAGTCGAAGGCCTGGTTTACGGTTCAAGGCAGATAGCAGTTAGCGTAGCGAGTAAATGCTAGGTTGGAGTGGTAGTTACGCATTGAGTTGATAACCAATGGGATGCATCAAAGGGCTAATCTGTCTTCGAAATACGTGCAAGAAAGCAATCCCGGACCTTTTCTCTATCCTATCATCTCATGCATTGGGTCATCGTTCCTGGCAAGATAAGATCAAACTTTTCGTATTCGGAAGACCATCTCACCAGTCTTAGAAAAATCGGACTTCAAGCTCCTACTCATAGCCGCTCTATGTACTAATTCCAAGCACAGAGAAGACGCTATAGGTCTTTGTTGGTGTGTAGCGGTGTTTGAAATAACCCTTTTTTTTGCAAGGTAACTCGAGCAAACTAGAAATTGCCATTGGGTTTGGTGGCGAACGGGCTGACTACATTATCCCTCCACTTGCATCGCTTACTAAAGGTTATTTACCTCAGTCTATCCCAACCTGAGATGCTGATTCGCCTGATGCCATTTATTCCGGCAAGAGATTGGAAACGTGAACCATAAACGATAGGAAAAAAGCGTGTTTAACCAGCTTTTCATAAAATACCCGCAAACTAGGAGGTAGCTTCAATAGTACCCGCTAAAAGGGATTCATCTTCGGAGCTTGGAAATGGATGACTATGATGAATGAAGAGCTTTTCTAGTTAGCCACTTGGATAAGGCTTTTCCGGTTGTTCTTCCTGGATACGGGAATGGCAAAGTAGTTTTCCCTTTCCTTTCCTAAAACGAATTCGAAATGGGCAAAAAATAAGGTTTTTCGCCTAGATGAGACTCGAAGTGAATGGGCCCTATCTCCGGTACGGGATGGGGGAGTACTTTTTAATAGTGCTAGTAGTACAGGGGTGAAAACTATTCTTGCTCGTAGCGCATTTGCTGGCTTAGCTGTTGGTGCTGGACCTTAGTTTAAAGGAAAGGCTATCCGAGAATACCTATAGCTCATAGGAAGTACCTGTTGCTCATACATAGGAATGCCTGCCCTCAAACCTTGTTCCTATATCACTTGTTCAGTCTATCGAACCAGAAGCGGATCTCTCTTTTCCTGCGCCTGTTGCAAGCCAGCCAATGAGGTCAGCAGTTAGATAAGCTACAGCCTCTACGTCAGCTGAGTCAATAGCTGCGGATGCAGATGCGGATTAGGATAGCTCGAGAGCGAATCCAGGTCTGTCTATCAGTCGAGTTAGAAAAAGTGGCCACTCCTCGTACGGTATCGGGTTTAGGGTACTATCTAGTTAGCGAAGATACCAGAAAAGAATTTAAGACGGATTTGGCATATTTCAAATTGGCCATAGAATTGGTTTTCCTCTTTTTCTAGGACCATGCTTTTTGAATACCTAATGATCTTTCAATATTGATTCATCGAGGAAAGGAAAGGCTTTTTGGGCGGTACCTGAGATGAGATGAAAAGAAAAAGACTCATAAATGTTGCGTATAACGCTGCTAATTACAGATCTTATTCTACGGATACAGCTTCTGAGGCAAGTTCATCTGTCTGAAACTCCTACTAGTCCTAGGGTAGGCTTAAGCTCCACCCTCCGAAGTTACCCGTGAATCCCCTCTACTACGTTTACCAGAAGGTTAAATAAAGTAAGTAAATCGACTAGTAAAATAGAAAGGGAAATCTCTTTCGGAAATAAGGAAGCGGGTCTAGAAAGGATATCGCTCTTATGACTCGCAGTTCATTGAATCGGACCGGACACGAAAGGAAAGCTACTCAAATGTCAGAGCCTATTTCGCAGTAAATGTAGATCAGTAAATGTAGATTCCGAGATGAGGTTTGACAAACCTTCTCAACCAGATGAAGAGAAGCAAGTTGATAGGAAAAGGAAGACGGATGCCTTTGACTTTCATACTTAGTTAGCTGCTTTTGGCTATGCTCCTTAGTTAGTCAACAGGTCAGGAAAGAGACCCGTCGCAGATGACGAAAATCTGCTTAAGGTAAGGCTATACCGATCTCACTTTTCGCTTTTGCTCGTCAGCGAGTCTTCCTAGAGCCCGCCTGGTATTCGTTTAAAGCCTTTATTTTGTTTGAGGGGTGGGTTTCTTCTCCTTCTGTCTAATCCTCATCGATGTACTGAGCCTAACTTTCTTTTATGTAGGGAATCTGGATATCCCGGCTAGAGAGCATTTCTTTCCTTGGGGTTGTAAAAGGAGTAAGCTTTGAACCTATTGTCTGTCAGCGCTTGCCCGATGTGAGCAAGTTCTTTGTAATGGTCTATTACCTATGTTCCCATGTCTTTAGATGAATCCATTAAATCTGGTTTTTAGCTGTGAAGCTATTGACTCGCTAACTCATAATCTTGCCTATGAACTAACTTGCCTAGTCGCTCCCCTTTCTATGGGTGCAGGTTTCCTGTTGCTCCTTCCTAAGAGCGTCGAGCTAACTTCCTATTTCGACTTTGAAGATTGGCTAGCTAGCAGGGCTGGCTAGTTTTCTTTTATTTTGATGGGGATGCCCCTCTTGCCATTAACCGCGCGGGTTCTGTTGAAGCTCTTTTCCCCTCGGGTGCTGGTGGCCTTCCCCGAGACTACTGTTCGGGAAGACGGATGAGTATGCTGACGAGCTCACCTTCTTCTCAAGTAGATGAATAAAAGAAGGAAGTCAGCAGGAAAGACTATCACACAAGTCCTTAGAAATCTAGACCTGAAAGAAAGCCCTCTTCTACTATCGGTTCAGCTTCATTCGGGCTGGGCTCTTCTAAGCTATTTTGCTCTTTCAGACGCCTATTTCTTCTATTCCTTCGAGTTCGGAAAGCTAGGAGCAAGAGTAAGAAACTCGAGAGCGATAACTCCTGATCCAATCCGCATCACCTATAGGCGAAGGGGATTCAAAGTCTATCGGTGAAAGAACCTAATCTGATACCTTGAGATGATTTCTTGAGGATTCTCTTACAGCATTAGCCGAATAGTCCGTTTTTTCTAGTTTGAGTTACCGGACTTGGGTACTCTCATTAGATACCTCAGTCTATTCCAGATAACGTTTAGAAAGATACTATCCCATGGAAGAAAGCCGTATTCTCCCTAACATCATAAAGCGGAGGACTTTCTATAGGTTTTCAGGTAATTCATGCACTAGTTCGCTATATTCTTTGTTGTATGAAACCTGGGTTTTGTTAAGGACTGTTCTCTTATTGAAACTTGAGATAAAACCAGAAGCGAAATCCTTTATTGATTAGGGCGAGCCGCCCCCCCCTTAACCTATAGGGGCGATAAGGCAGTTTCATGCCCGGTGGCTGCTGCCGAATCTGCTATTGCTGTAGACATTGAAGGTTATGACTCTTGCTACCTTCTGGCCACCCCACATAGTAGAAAGTAATGCGAACCCTTATTATTTTATTTATAGTCGACCAACTATATATAAGCTCTTCGACCTGAACGAACTAATAGCCAGAGACTAGATTATTAGGGCTAGTGTAGTAAATCATTATATTAGTAAAGCTGCCGCTCCCCTAAGACAAAAGCCTTAATTGACTCTCGATGATTCTCTTTCTTCCCTCCTACTCTATAATGGTGGGGTCAACATTACTTATAGGGCTCGACAAGTCCCAATCTTGATGATTTTGCTTGACGTTTTCCCGTCTTTTTTCGAACAACTAAACAGAAAGCCAAAGAAGATCTCACGTGCCGTTGAACATTAGTTATACGCATTTTGTCCCGCGTAGATTAATTAACATCTGAATCATTTCATGCGAACTCTTTATTACGTAATAAACCACTCGACAATCGCATTATAGAGTAGGGGATGTGCGCAACTGTTGAATGGGTCATAAACCATCTCAAATGCCCGGAAACATTCGGCTAAGACACGATTCTCCTCGTACTCTTATAGGGGATCGATCCGAGTCTACTTTACTGCACTAAAACGAATCCAACGTTTTCGCCGGTCGAAGAAAGAGAGTCAATACCAGATTCGGCTAACTCGCATGGAAGGGAGACATCAAAATATGGCCCCTGGATGATAGTTAAGAAACCTCAGCGTAGAAATCTTGCCAATAAGAACCCGAACACTTCTAAACCCCCTGCCATGGTGCCAAATACTACTCAGACCAAAGAAAGATCCCATACAGGATCAAGATTTGCTGTGTTGATAGATGATGATCAAAATAAAGACTGCGATGAAGTAGTTACTAGCTCCGTTGCTTCACCAAAGGTTGTTGTTGGGGGTAAATCTGTGGAGCAAACTCTCACATCTTGTTGGACAAACAGCACTCATCTTAAGGATAATCTCCAAGCTGTAGTGTATGATAGCATTTCATTCATGTTCTACGGTTTCTTTCTCGAGACACCAACAAAGCCTGATCTGTTAACAGCCTGTCTTCCCTTTTCGCTAGGACCTGGGGCTTTGATTTCTATCTTTCTATGAGTCGGGAATTGAATTGCTTCCATTAGCGGATACTGGGTTCGGTACGGATACTCGGACTAACCTGTCTTTAACGAGCTGACCTGCCTTTCATTCCCTCCCGGGATTAAGTTATACTTTTTATTCGCTCATAATTCAAATCAGAGGAACATACGCTAAGGCCTCTCAATCGTACTCTGCCCACTTCGGTTAAGGACTAGAAGTAGAAGCAGATTCCAGAGATGAGGCAACCTCTAAGGAAGAGCTAGGGCTTGGCGATAGTAGATGGTTCACCTCTAGGCTTCTCATCATCAGCAACATGTCCGATTGTTGGGTTACCTTTCCTGGTTAGGGTTTCGAGCGAGTTCCTTATTGATGAAAACCCGTCTTTTTTCATGTAGTCTTCCCCAGTTCTGTAAAAAAGAGATGTCTCATCCGGTTTTTCTGCCTTCGCTTCGGATATAAATTCAAAGTTGGTTCAGGAGGTTATTGGCCCTAACGGAATGTGGGATTTGGATAGTTGAAATCGATGCTTGACCCCAACCGTCCTCTTCTAATTAATATTCCTTCGCTGCTACTTTTCTCAGCTGAACAATAATCTAGATTAAATAAGACTTCTTCCTCTTCTTCAATCTGTCTTCAAGATGGCTTCATGCGAGTTTAATATGAGATTTCAATAGGAATTGATTCAAAAGGGGACAGCCTGGATTTGCCTTCTTAGTTGGGTTTTTCTATATCCTCATGAGGGCTTGGACATAGGGATTGGGGAGATTCTTTCTCTATTGAATGAAGATATGGGCTCCGTAGCCTAACCTAAGGTGCGAAGGTTTTTGTCAGTTTTGCCTCTTTAGATTCTCCATGAAAAGACACTCAAACTTCTTCTTTAGAGCTGATTCGCGCAGCTTAGAATTGGATTGTTTACTTGATTGAGAGAAGATTGTCTTTATGATTTATTGATACAGAAGGATTTTGTTGATTGTCTTATTTCATTTAATGATTGATTGGCTCAGTTCTTCATAGCCTCGAGTCAACACCTCGGTGAGGAATCGTCACAAGGGGAATTGACAAGATATTTGGTTACTAAAAAGTGAATTGATGATTCTTCGATTCGTAGTTTGAGTCAATACATGGCATCAGAGTTCGATAAGGCTTTCCCTTTCCTTCTGCGGAAAAGAATTGAATTGATCCATCCGTACGTACCGGATCAATATACCGCTACCGTGCTAACGCTAACCCTGGCTAGCTTATGAGGCTGGCTTTTGATATGTGCTAATCGAGAAAGCATTGAAGAGGAACTAACTGGAAAGCGGGTGGGAATAGATGAAAGCGATCGGGCGAAAGAAGAAAGCAGAGAAGAGAAGGGCGTCGTTTTCAAGGTAATCAGGGCTTCTTTGAAAGAAAATTCCTTTTGTTGTTGTTGCGTCTTGCTTTCTTTTTTGAGGCTGGTGACCTTCTCCGGTCTGTGATGGAAGCAATTCCTGGCTTTCTGGTCTGTAAAAAAAGCAATCTCTCTCCGGTCGGTTCGACTCTTACTGCTTTAATGACTGTCTCGGCCTCGGTACCTTGACCGTCGACACTGTATCGGTTCCGGTTCTTTGGTTGGCTTTTGGTTTTATGAATATCTCCCCTTAGCACAAGTATGTACCTAATAGTGGTGCGGTATCTGGGAACTCTTCTTTCGAAATGGTAAGAAGTGGCTGCAGTTCAAGAAGACAGGAAAGGATGAGATGGCATCGAAAAGTATAAGGCAAAGGGACTACGAAAGAGTGTATCGAGAAGGGGCTTTGAATGGTATTCATAGACAAATAGGCAATCCTATATAGATAGATGTTGGTATCTGGTATTCCCATATCGGGAGCGGGGACCAAGAAGAAGAGGGGCATTCTTCCCATCTAAGAGTCTATTCTAACAAACCAAGGGAAGCAGCTTATTTAGCCTAACAAGGGGTCCCATTCCTTTCTTTCTTGCTTTGTATGAGGGGAATGGAGATTCGGTTGGAGAACCATGGACCTAAGACTTCACCTTTGAGGAGTCTAGGTTGGTGCATTTTCCTTTGGTTTAGTTGTTGGAAGTGCTTTCACGCAAGCATTCAACATTTTATTACCGCCTTCCTGAGAGGCTTGACAGAGAATCTTTCTTCTTGAAAGATATCTTCATTCTATGCTTTCTTCGTTCCTAGCCATTCTTCTATTCTATACCAAAGGGAATCAGAATAGCTATTATCCCTGATTCATCTAAAGGCTCAGCGGATCCGAATCACTTGGAATTTGCACTGAAACAGATCTCTCCTAATTGGCCCTCCAACCCTTAGGAAGCTGGGCCTGCAATTAGATAGGCTGCTCACTTTAAGACTGAAGACTGAATGGAAAGGCTAGACATAAAAGAGGGCACTCCCACTGGGGTAGCTCGTATGGCCCGACCGCAAATATTGATACAACTCCATCGAAATGAAACTGAAACTTTTTCGCTAGCGAAAGAGAGTCCAACCCAACTGCTGGAACTCCAGCTCCCCGAGCCCCAGGACTGCTATGGACTTCATAAATTAATGGGTTATTAAGGAAGACACCACATGCCCCAACCACCCGATTCAGAAAAAATGGACATTTCTCGAGCTTTGCGTACAACTTTTCCCTCCTCCTTATTTCAAGAATAGACGAGGATGTAATCAATGAATACGACCAAGAACTTATCCAGTAAGGGTGATCAAGGTAGGATTAGCAACCTTCCTTAGGGCATTCTAGTTCGACATGCTACCTTCTCTATGTATCGATTCTTGGTAGACAAAGGTGGTTTTGATCGAGACGCACCCTTTCCCTTTCTCCTTCCGAATGCGGCCTCAGGCCTAAAGCTTTCTCAATCTCAGCAGTGGGCATCCACCTTTTGGCTTAGCTTAGTCAGTTACCTGCCCTATGGTTGTTGAATAAGAAGAGCTTATAAAAGGAGTTGGTCAACAAGACCGAGGAATTCGAACTAGTATCCACTCATTACACAGAAGAAAGAGTAACGCTTGAAGTTCAATCTCCCCATATAAAAGATCTAATCAATCTTTCAAGCTCCTTAATCACATGTTCAGGAAGAAAGATAGATTGCATTATCCAACTCGGCATTGTAGTCAGAATAGAATTAACCAATGTAAGACGACCAGCCATAGATAAGTTTCAGTTACCCCAAGAAGAGAGGCGAACCTGCGTTTTGCTTAGCAGCTCACTATAAGTACCTTTGGTAATCCCTCCTCAAAGCCTTCCTAGACGCTTAGAATTATCAGCCTTAGGGGAAGGGGCGAGAAGAAGTTGTTTAATCGAATCCGTCCTTGCCTTGGTTTTTTGTTACGGGTCTATCCCATTAATTATCTTGGATGAGGGGGCTTTTAGTCCAGTACCTGATAAGTCCGAGTGCTATTCTGTAAAATTATACTCAACCAGAGAAAAGGAAAAGCTATTTTGATTAGCTGTTGAACAATGAATCGCCCACGGTCCCTCTCTCTCTATGCTGAATTACTGATTTTGACCTTCTTCCCTCTGTGAACGTACCCAACCTTCATCCTGTATTATGCGCATTCGATAGGGAAGGAATCTAGATAGCCATCAAAACCTTATGGCTGAGATTACCTAGACGTTAGATGCCCAAGTGGTGGTACAATTCCTTGAACTGGTATGAAACCTGAAAGCCTAACAGCTCCTTCTTTGTAAGTAGTTGATTTGGTTCGAGCTGGAAATGAGGATTCTTCAATTGTTAGTTCAATAGCTTCAGAGTTAGATACTACTTTCGCCCCTTCGGAATACCCCGAAACAGAAGAGGAGGAAATTGTTCTCGATGCACTCACTTTAAGAAAGCAGCCTATATATAGCCCTTATAATATCGCTAAGGTCTTGAAGAGCCTCTGATTTGAATGATGAGATTCAATTCAATATCGAATACCTTACCTAATCGTAATTTCATTACATAAAGAGAAAGAACCCCTTACTCGCTAGCTGCAGTACCAACCAATTACCTATCGCTCTTTGGAAAAGGAGACTCGGCTAGACATGAAGGCTGGACTAGAGAAAGAAGGTATAGCTCAACGAGAAAGAAAGGTAATTAGCCTGTCTTTTTTGGTAATGGGGAAGCTCATCAAGCAAGCCCAAAGAAAGAGTGGTTTGGAAGATTAGATATAGAATCGCTTGAACTCTCTGGTAGACTCCCATATGGACCTCGGAGTCAGCTTCGCTACTATCTCATCAGAAGCAGGCGCATAGGCTTGCGAATATAGAATCCCACCTTCTACTTCTCTATTTATAGCTCCATTTATCGTATTCTGTTGGGTCCCCTCCGAAAGAATTTGACCAAGGAATGTCGCCTTGTTCTTGTCGCAGAATAGGGTGAAACTCAATTATAGACGATGGTATTTATTCTGTAGTTTTTGATTGCTAGCCGTCTTTATGTGGGGAGTACTATTAATTCTGTATTTAATGAATTAGCTGGCTAGAGTACCTTACCATTTCCACAACCGTATAGCCCACTCCCTTCATCCAAGATAATGGGAAAGGTTCTGGAAGAGCAGCTCACCTTCCCCAGCAAAAACGCTACTTCGCGTTATGCTGAGCTTACAACAACTCCAGTGGGTGCAGATGAAATTCATTTTATTGGCTTAACTTTTGAGTTTCCTTATTGTACTACTACTGAGGCAAGAGAGACTTCTGCAACTCCTACCTCTTCTTGAATAGGCAAGGAAACTTAGATAGCATAGGAATAGGTGCGCTAAAGAGAGAGAAACCTAAAGTAAAGGCTTAGTCCGGTGTTTTAGAAATATCATAAGAGAAGTAGTTCATTGAAGCATAGGGATCTCTGTTGAGTTGATTAGATAACTCAGCTGCTCACCGGGAATGGGGAGTTCCTTTTACCGGTCTTTCAGAGCCCACCTACCTCTTTCCTCTTCTCCTTTATCTTACTTTGAGTAACTAAGGTGTCTGTTCCTTCTTCTTGAACTACGAGATCACCCCAAGACTCAACCGAAGACTCAATAGAAATAGGGGAAAGCGAGAAGAAGTGACAACTACCTCGTCTTACCGGATCCCAAACAAACTCGAATAGGGCCAAGCACCTTGAATAATCGAATAACAATCCCGAAGCAATAAATAGGCTCTTCAAGACCTTAGCGATCGAAGGGGTAGACATATCTTCTAGAAATAGAAACATCATAAAGCGAGTCTTTTGTATTTACCATGGGGATTTATTGCTGATCTGTGGAAAGCGCTAAGAGATTCAATTCACTTGCCTATCCTATCAACTGATTCTGTTGTTATAGCTGTTGCTTTGGGCAAGACCAGGAAGTGCAATCCCCTCGAAACCAAAAAAGACTGGTGCCTTTACAAAGGGGGTAAGGGAAGGGACTTAACCCCAGAGTTCCTGAGTGCGAGTATCCTATTTATTCCTTCGAGTTCGAAAAGCAAATGCATTCAACAGGGCAGCTCCTAATCACGGAGGTACTTACTGACGCAATTCCGATTGAGCTGTTTCCCCTTTGAGAGATGTGGAACTTGAGGGGATGAAAGAGCCGACCGAGTCTTTCAGGTTAGTTGTCAAAGGCTAGTTTCCCAGTTGAATGATTGCTCGTAGTTCCCTTTGCTTCTAGTTCGGTTGTCTACTCTACTGGTTGTCTATCTCCTTTCATAACCGGAAAGCCTTATGCAACTCCAAAGCTAGATGATACATCAGCTACCGATTCTAAGGGCATACTTTCAAAGTAAGGCTCAAAGTCTGACTCCGGTCCGAGTGCCTAACCTTTCTTCCAACTATCTATCTCTCACTCGAACCCTAGAAATAGGAAGGTTAGCTGCTTTTCCGTAGCTTAATGCCGTATATAAAGGAATCTCTTCTCTCAACGCGAAAGCTAGGTCTTTCATAACCAATTCCCTTTTTAGTTGTTTGCTTATTTATTTTTCTGGGGAATATAATCTCAAGCTATAGCTAGCTATGAATCCTAATCCACTACTTCCATAAGCAAGAAAGCAGAACCAAATCCAATTGCTTTCACTGAAGCTGGAGAAGCTCAATCAGAAACCTTGCACGAAGATATTGGCTCTTCAAGACCTGTTGCTATCCTTCTCGCTAAAGGTGGGGTAAGGGGCATTGCAGCATAAGGTATACGCTTTCTTCCCTCCCAGTCAAGCCCTTTTTCCTTTGTTCATCTCTATTATTTGATTTTGAAATAGTCATATAAACTTGACTTGAGTCTCAGGTCTGCGGGAGGTCAATGTACTAGGGTTCAATTCCCAGAGTGAGGTTTTATCCGCTCTTTCACCTGCTTCTCTTACATCATCGGAGTAAGCCGGAATAGCTATTTTTCTAGTTGAGTAAGAAGCGTTTCTGCTCCTTCTTCTTTACTCATTTCGATTTCTGGAATTAGCCATTCTTTCTAGCCCGTTAGTGTATTCCGTAGGGTCTTTAGAGCTGACTTTCTAGCCATCCACTGCCCCTTGACCACACTCCCCCTTGTAGCCCTACTAAAGACTTCGATTCTCTATATATAGGGTGAAAGGTGTATGTGGGCTTTTTGACTCATACTCTTGCTTCCCTGAAATAGTAGGTCTACCTAATAATAGCATTACTCCGATAACAAGGATCTCATTCGAAGCTGTCGAAGTCTTTCACTTTCTCGGAAGATCCCTCTAGCAATAGCAGGAGCTGTAGGAGGGCTTTGAACGAAATCGAATAGTACGGAGACTTTCCTTCAAGCAGGAATAGGAATTCGTCCATAAGCTGCTATCGAACTTTAGAAGAGCTTGTGCAAGTAAATAAGAAGACAGAAGCAAGTGAAATGGGGGCAAGATCTAAATTCCTTTTCTAATGGTCTAAAGAAGGGCTTGCTATTAAATAAAAAATGTCCGAGAAGACGATTTGAATCTTTAGCAGATAAGAGAAGACACGAAGGGAGGAGTTCAGCTTAGCCCCTTGCTCCTCTTTGATAGAACTAGTTCTTTAGAATGGCTTGTTAGCAAGAAAATGCCTTCTTTTCTTAGGTGTGAAGAAAGAGGAGACTCTTTCAACAAGGCTACGAGTTCTGGCCTATCTCGATGATTATTGAGTTGGAGATTCATCTTCAATCGTTCGTTACCTTCTTTTTCATAGCCAATATCTATCTCCGCTCTCAGTGGTTTTCCTCTGCGCATAAAGCTGTTGGTCTTGCTGTGTCTAGCGTCTTTGGTATATATGGCTAGTTAGTTTCTTATCTCGCCTACCACCCTATAAGTACAATCGAAGTCTCCGCCACCCTGCGGATCTCAATGACGCGGCGGCACCTGGAACCACACACACTGCTGCCGTTGCCCTTCGTTATCGCCTCCTACGCTTACCACTCACCCACGCTAGGGCTAAGACTGAAAGTTGCTCTTCTGATTCATCCTGTCTTTCAAGGAGAGGAGTTGTTGGAGCTAGTATAGGTTCGCGAAGAGTTGCGGCGAGTAACTGAACTCACTTTGAATGTGCAACTTGGCACCGGGATGAGAATTAGCCCTTACTTCTTGCTAGAGAGCCGAAGAAAGGGAAGAAGTATGAAATGCAGAGGGTGAGATGAGGTTTGGAAATCCTTCGAAACCAGATTTCAAGTCAACAACAAAGGCAAAGGCAAGAGGGTCAGTCAGAAAGACAAGAGGAATTGAAGGCCAGTTTCTTCACTATCCTTTGAGCTCTACTACCGGATACCCTTGGTTCCAGAACAAGAAGGATACTTGGCTTAGTCAAAGGAATCAATTCTCTGATATTCCGTAGAAAGGATTTCTTACCCGCCCCTCTACTCTTCCATAGGAGTAGATTCATTAATAAGAATGGTTTTAGCACCTATAACATCAAGCTCTCTAGGCTGAGCAGTATCAATAAGCATATCATCACCCCAGGTTGTACCTTGTGTCACAAACAGCGTCTCTGGGACCAAAGTGCCTGTATCAATATCTTGGTCAGTCAGTTATTCATCAACTACTGTACAAGTGAGCGGTCCATGAGGCCAGGGATTGATAAGAGAACGAAGGGAATATAGTAGCAGAGTAGCGATGCGTAGAATAGGACGAAAGGAGATTCAACCCCTCCCGACCTCAACGTTCTTTTGCTTGTTGGCTCGCTGGCTTCAGGTTCCGGAATGATTATCATTGTTTTCGATTCGGAGTTAGCTGCAGAGTCAATAGCTTCAGAGTTGCATAAGGCCATTAATTACCTCTTCAGATCCCATCATCCAATACTACTCAACTAGAAACCTCGGTTGAGACAAGCTAATCGATTCATCTCAAACCAAGAGAAGGGGAATCTGAAAACCCCGTATAGAAAGGGGGAGATATACCCATCATTAGGGCGGGCAAACCTATCTGAAAACCTATCATCAATGGCATCAAGTGAACAACCAAACCAGCTTTATTCCTCTTCGATGTACAGGCTACAGTTCTTTCGCCAATCTCATCACTGTCATGGGAAAGATGTATGGAGGGTACGGATCCAACCAAGCCAAGGAAGTATGTAGTCGAGAAGCAGCTTTCGAACCTTTTGAGGTTTCCGTTGAGGTTTAGTATTGGGTTTAAGGCTCTTCAAGACCTCTAGATAGAAAAATCAATCATGAACGAACTCGCCTCTTCCTGATGGTGTTGTTGATGCTGGGGTTACCGAAGGGGCTTTAGTCTATCTCTTCTACGGATTATGGGCACCCGCGCTATAGGAAAGGTGACGAGCTGAGCAAAGTTGCTTAGAAGAGCCCGGATTGCGAGCCTTTGAAAGTAAGATGACGCTTTACGTTTTCCCGGATATTCTTCTTTCAGTATAACGATCTCTCTCTGAAAAATAATATTAGGCTTTTAGCCAAGTCCCTTTCAAGGGGGTTTCAGTTCTGTTCGGAAATGAAAGGAAAGTTGCCCTGCGACGCCCCGCCCTTCGTAAGTCAGCATTCCACTTTAGTCAATCAACTAGATAGTGGATCCACAACCGGATTGGATCTCGCTCAAAGGCTAGACTCACTTGCGCGCTAAAAGGACCGGTCTGAAAGTGCAAGATCCTATTGAGAGCTCATAGGCACAGAACCTGGGATCTCTTTCTTTATGGGCAAAGAGGCCAAACTGCCGGCAGTTCGGGAGTGAACAGAAAGGCCGTGAATGCGGCGGAAGGGAACGCAGTAGGTGAGCTGTTAAGCGAACAGAACGAAGGATTCCTATGATGTTAATCGGTGTGTGTATTCGGCTCCGCTCTATTCCTTACTATGTAGCTTGTTCGCCGCTACCTATACGAAGGTTAGCAAGTAAAGTCACCTCTAAAGGCCCTTACAGCTCAGCCGTCAATTGAACTTTGCCAAGACGCCGGATCTATTGAGAGAGTCGAACGGGCTGAGTACATTATTATAGGTGAAGATTCCGATTCACCGATAGAGTCCGAAGGTAAAAGCGAAGCGTAGCGAAGCGAATAAATAGTAAATCGAAGAGGACAAAGGGGACGTTAGAGGTTTTAGTAAGTTGAACTATCTCTATCATCACCGGAGTTTAGGCTTTTGGGTACGAGACAAAAAGGATTGGCAATGAAGCCTCGAGGAGTGCTTCCATACATAGGAGGAGGGACTGTATCAACGTATAATAAGCAACTTGATCCAAGATCACGATATCCGGTTGGTTTGTTTGGTGGGAATATCCCGGCATCTTCCTGTTCGCTGCTATGCATCTAGGCCCCCTCCGTCACTCTAAATCCTGTTAGCCTATACTATTGGTGATACTGACTCTTGAATAGCTTTTCTGGTTCCAATGATGAAGAACCAATATCCAAATGATATTAAGTGAAATTAAAATAGGTTTCTTAGCTGTTAAGCCCGATGATTGAGCTGGTCGAAAGACCATCCCTACTCAACATCGATGCATACTCGGAATCCCTAGAAGTGAGGGAAGTTTTGTTCTCCATTTTAGAAAGGCTTGACCGGTTCCAGACGGTATTCCGCTGTCAGTAGTCATTTATCTTAACGTAATAGAACCAAAGAGTTATTCAACGAAAGAACCCGAAGCTGAGCAAAAGTCATCCAACACTTCTGAACAATAAAAATTAGAATCGGAAAGAACTCAGTTGAGATGAAGATTCAGATACCCAACTGGGTCAACTATATATATAGAATTCGGATTCAATACGGATGCAGGTCTTTCTAACCCCATTTCCGAGATATGGGAATTCACTCATCAAAAAATAATAATAATAAAAAGAAATGGAGTACTGCAACTCTCCCACATGAGCTCAATCTTGTCGAGCCCATTGTATCGAATCCATTTTCTATTTTGAAACGAACAGCAACCAATGCTATTGAATCAGCTGCACACCGGTCCCTAGCGGGCAAAGTGACATTAGAATAACCGCAATTCGCTATTCATACCGCCGTCGACTTTGACTTTTTCGTTGATCCAGTTCGATAGCCCACAGATCCTCCGCAACTGCTCTACCATTCAAAACTGGTGGACAAGGATCCCGTTGATGGAGATTCAAGCGCCATGATTCAAGACAAGAGTGAGCCTAGTGATCCCAGAGACCGAGACCCCTTGGATAGGGCTCAATAATCGAGACATAGAAATGCACACACCCCAAGAGAGGGCTAACCGACGAGATGAAGGAAAGAAAGAAGGTGTTGAGCTTGCTTAAGAGGCTTTCCCCAAATAGCAGTTATGTCGAAGTATCCACGGTGACGCTGCCTGACAGCCTTCTTCCCTGGCGGATACAAATGGATGTGGAGAAAATTGGAGTACAAGGCCGATGAGTGCTTGCCGCCTAGCTTGAAGATGCCCGAGATCCAGAAGTGGGTCCGACGATCCGAAAGTTCACCTCCGTCAGTTTGTGGCTGCCTTCAAGAAAAAGGCTCTAACCAAAGACCAAATGTTAGCCGCATTCCCCATGCATGACCCTCTCTGGTGCCGCATCCAATTGCTATCATTCCCAACCCGACTCCATCATTGGCGATTGGGAGGAGATGACCAAGGCCTTTGTGAAGCAATATGCCTACAAGACCGAGCTCGAGATTACCACTACTAGAGACTTTGAGACCACCAAGCAAAAGCCCAATAAGTCCTTCCTTCCTAAGGCGTTGGAGGAAGCTGCCCTTATGAAAACCTCCCCAAAGGGACCAAGTCCGCATTGTAACCAAAAATCTTTTACCCATTTTTAATGAATACGGGTGAATTGATACAATTGACTCGCTACCTAAAAAGACGGTAACACGCAACTTTAGCAGATTTCTTTTTCAATTTCAACAACGCCTTCAGTTCTTACTCAACAGCTAGAAAAAGAGGTATTGGATTTTAATTACTTGTTCTATCTCTAAAAAAACCAGCATATTCCGCTATTAAAGCAATGAGTGAGTGAGATTAGGGAAGAGAGACTAGGCTTGAAAGAGCTTGATCGGCATATCGCTTCGGAAGAGCTCACCTTTTCGAGCTAGAGAGCGGGTTAAGCGATTGAGTCTATCTTTCTCGAGAGAGTGGGACATTAATCCTATGGCTTCAGCATAAAGCAACTCATTAACTAACCCCTTCACCAACTAAAGAAGAATCCGTTACTGTAGCGCTTCCATTCTTCCATGGCCTATCCCAAGCAAATCAATAAGAAATCACGAGCATCTATTCTTTCCTTTCTTTACTCATTTCGATTTCTGGAATTAGCCATTCTTTCTAGCCCGGGGTAAAAGTTAAGCACTGGTTAGGATTCCAGTCCAGTTTCTAGTCCTTTCTTTAGACTAGAGGTTCTTCTGTCTAGCCTTTCCTTTAAGCTAAGGTCCAGCAGCTAAGCCGGAATATGAGCTATACCTTATCTTTCTCTCAAGCTACTATCTATCAGTAGTAGGGGTTTTAGGATCTATTGCCTTTTCTTTTGGATAGGAATTCATGATAGATTTGATGAGACCTGATTGCGATGATAGGGTTCCAGATTCCTGGAGATGAGAACGGACCTTGAACCAGATCCAGAGATTCAATTCCACCTTCTTTCGCGGTAAGGAAACTCGCTTCCAAAGATACTAGCACAACTAACTCCTCTGACTCTGGGGCTAATAGGTACTCGCCTTCTGTGTCTAGTCTAGCTTTCGATCGAGCCTATGATCTGGCAAGACCTTTAGTCCGCCCCGTTAGTGTATGGTTTCTGCCTTGGGGTTCTTTCACTCATAGATTGCTCACCGCGTTTCGACTGCTTTATCCACCGGAATTCGTTGCCTAGGCAGACTATCCAACCATTCATTCTTCTGATGTTGCAGGTGATAGCATCTTTCTAAACTTATCTAAGACCTTGAATTCACTTTCATGCAAGAATGCCACGACTCTCGGTGGGCTGGCCACCCCGTCAACTTTTCTCTGACATACGATTCAACCGGGAGAATGAATACCACGCCGAGCTTCTGCCCGCTCGTCACTCTTAGTACTGCTAAGGCCCAGGGAGCGGAAAGGCAGAAGGTAGGTAAGCA